ATATGTGTGTATATATATATATTTACAACTATATAAATAAATATATATTTATTTATTTTATAATAATAATATTATTACCTTAATATTATGGTTGTTTTTTTTTTTGTTTAAATAAAGTTGTCAAAAAAAGATGTCCACTAGAGGTGGTTTTAAAAACGAATAAATAATAAAGGTATATATATATATATTATGTAGAAATAATAAATGATATTAATTTTAATAGTATTATTATCTATTTTGTTATTGTTTTACAGTATTGTTCTCTTTTTTTTATATCTTCTTATTAATAAGTTTTTTTAATATAAATAATATACAAAAGTAGTATTTTTGTATATTCTATTTAAAATTTTAAATAGAATATTATTAATGAATTTCTTTATTTAATATTTAAATATTAGATTAAATAATTATATTGTATTTAATGAAATATACGAACATATATTAAATAAGTTATATATATTATATTTAATATATTATTGTTTATAGATAATTATATATCAGAAGAAACATAATTATTATTTTTATAAATGAGAAAGATAATATCATAGTTAATTTGGATTTCCCAAATTTAAAAAAAAATTATATTCATTATATATATTATTTAATTATGGTTTAGTTAGATTAAAATATAATTAAAATATAATAAAAAATATAACACAAAAATATTATATTTCGAGTTATGTATATTAGACATATTTAAATTTATATGTGTATATTATATACATGTATTATTTATGTCAAATTTATAATAATTAATCAATTCTTATAGTGTATGTGCACAAGAGATTTTCAATTTCTAGGGATATTAATATATTATATTAAGAATAATATTTTATTAGTATATTTATAGTATATTTGTTTTCCAAGCAAAAGGTTTAAAATTTTAAATAAAATACATTATGGTGTATGGGCATATAAAGTTTTGATCTTTAAGGAAAAGGTTCAAATCCTTTTTTTGTAAGATCTTAGGTTAATTTAAAACTTTAAGCTTTCAAGGTTTATAATAAATATATAAATTTAGATCTTGTATGAGGTGGTCGAAAATTAAAGTCGGTAGATTGTAAATCTATGAATAAGTATAATGCTTTCTCATGGTTTTGTAGTTTAATTTAAAAATAATGAATTGCAAATTCATGGATACATATTATGTTAAAACTTAATAAAGTAAGCTAAATGTAAGCTATTGGGTTCATACCCCAAAAATAGATTTTTAAAAATCTTTTTATTAATTAATTTGATTCTGGTTATAATATTAGTTTTTATTAGATAATATATGTTAGGTTTAATATCGTTTTATTTAAATTTATTTAAATATATTTATTGTTTAAAATGTAAATTATATTAATAATAAATAATATTTATGTATAATAATAATGTTAATTTAAATTACTCAGTATTTATAATTATACAATGAATGAGAGTTTTATATAGTGATAATAAATAAGAATTGGTTAATTTTGTGCCAGCAACTGCGGTTATATAAATAATTCAAATTAATATATTATAGTAGAAGAAAGTAAGATAATAAGTTAAAAGAGATAAATAGTTAATATAAATAAGTAAAATTTATTATATTAAAGAAAATTAAATATTTCTGTAAATTTAATCTTTGAAAATTTAGGGATAAACTAGGATTAGATACCCTATTATTCTAATATTTTAAAAATTAATTATATTAAATTTACTAAAGTAGTAAGAATAAAAATTAATAGTTATTAATTATAATTAATTTAAAACTTAAAGAGTTTGGCGGTGCTATATATCCATTTAGGGGAGTTTGTTAATTTATTCGATAATCCTCGATTAATACTTACTTTTTTTTGAATATTTTTATCAGTTTGTGTATTGCTGTCGTTAGTTTATCTTTTAAAAGGTTAGTAAAGAACATAATAATATTATTAATATTATTATGTCAAGTCAAAATGCAGCTAATAAAGAAGGTTAAAAATGAGCTACAATTTATATTATATTATCGGATTTTTTTTTTTGATTTAATTAAATGAAGATGGACTTAATAGTAATTAAAATAATAGTTAGATTTAATGAATATTGGTTTTGTAGTGTGTACATATCGCCCGTCGCTTTTATTGGAAAATAAAATAAGTCGTAACAAAGTAGGGGTAGTGGAAGCTGTTCCTGGAGTAACAAGATTTAACATAATATAAATGTATCTCACTTACATTGAGAAAATAATTGATTTAATTATTCTTGTTGAAATAAATTGTTTTGTTAAAAAGTATAAATAGTATTGAATTTTTTTTGGGAAAGTACTGAAAAGGGTTAAATATTATTTTAGATTAAGTAGAAATTAAATTTTGTATCTTTTGTATAATAGATTAATTATATTTATATTTATATTAAGTTTATCTCGAAGTAAAAAGATTTATTTATTTTAATAAATTATTGTAAACGTTGTAAAGTTTTGATATTAAAAATGAATGGTAGTGATATGCTAAACGAGTTTTATGATAGCTAGTTTATTATTTATGTAAGTATATAAGTACTACATACATATATATACATATATGTATATATGTATGTTAATATTAATAGGGGAAAAGCTCTAAAATAATTATAAGAAATTGATTTAAATAATTAAGTTGATTGAAATTGGATTAATTTAGTTTAATTTTTAAAAGTTATTTAAATGTAAAATAGATTATGTTTCTTAAGTTATAAGGTAATAAATATTTTTTAATTAAATAAGAATATATATAATGTTAATATGAGTATTATAATTTGATATATTGATTTAATATTATTTAAGTGAAAAATCTAATAATATGGTGTTAAGAAAATAAATTAAAGGAATTCGGCAAATGTTAATTTCGCCTGTTTATCAAAAACATGTCTCTTTGTTTTAATATAATATAGAGAGTCGGGCCTGCTCGGTGATAAATATTTAACAGCTGCGGTATTTTAACTGTACTAAGGTAGCATAATAATTTGCCTTATAAATTGAGGCTAGAATGAATGGTTTGACGAAAGCTAATCTGTCTCTAATTTATTTTTTAGAAATTAATTTTTAAAGTGAAAAAGCTTGGATAATTTAAAGGGACGAGAAGACCCTATTGAGCTTTAAGTTAATTAAATTTATAATATAACTATTTATAAATTATTGATTTTTGATTGGGGTGATCAAGGAATAATTTTAATAACTTCCTTAAGGTTTAAAATTGTTAAATGAAATAACCAATATTAATATTGCTTAAATAAAAGTTACCATAGGGATAACAGCGTAATTTACTTAAAGAGTTCATATTAAAAAGTAAGATTGCGACCTCGATGTTGGATTAAAATAACCATAAGGTGCAGTAGTTTTATATGGTAAATCTGTTCGATTTTTAAAATTTTACATGATCTGAGTTCAGACCGGTGTGAGCCAGGTTGGTTTTTATCTTTTAGATTTAATAAATAGTAATTATCCTTAGTACGAAAGGATTGGGTATAATAATTAAAATTTTTATTAAGTAAGTAAATTATAAAGTTGGCAGAAATATGTAGGTGATTTAGGTTCATTTTATAAAAATAATTATTATTTTTACTTTATATTAAGGTGGCAGATCAGTGCAAAGGATTTAAGTTCCTTGAAGAGAATATAATTCTTCTTAATAATGTTTGTTGAATTAATTTCTTATATTATATCAAGGGTGTGTGCTTTGTTAGCGGTTGCTTTTTTTACTTTATTAGAACGAAAAGGGTTAAGATATTTTCAGTTACGAAAAGGGCCTAATAAAGTAGGTATTATAGGTTTACCTCAACCTTTAGCAGATGCGATTAAATTATTTAGTAAGGAGATTGTAAAACCTGTGATAGTTAATTTTTTACCTTTTATAATTTGTCCTTTTATAAGTTTATTTTTGGCTTTAATTTTGTGGATATTATATAGTAATTATTATATTTGTAGAATTGGAGGTTTAAGGTTAATTTTTTTTTTATGTATTTCTAGGTTAAGTGTTTATAGTGTTATAGGAGCTGGGTGATTTTCTAATTCTAAGTATGCTTTATTAGGTTCAGTTCGGGCTGTTGCTCAAAGTATTTCTTATGAGGTAAGAATATCTTTAATTTTAATAAGATGTTTAGTAATAATAGGAAGAATAAGTTTATTTATTTTAATAAAATATCAAGTATATGTATGGTTAGTATGAATTAATTTTTTTATATTTATAATATGATTTGTTTCTTGTATTGCAGAGACTCATCGTGCTCCTTTTGATTTTGTTGAAGGAGAATCTGAATTAGTATCTGGCTTTAATGTTGAGTACGGTAGTATAGGATTTGCATTATTGCTTATAGCGGAATATAGAAATATTTTGTTTATAAGGGTATTAATTATTTTGTTATTTTTTGGTGGAGTAATAAGTAATTTTATTAGAGGTATTTTTGTTAGTTTTTTTATTTGTTTAGTTAGGTGATTATTTATCTGAATTCGGGCAAGATATCCTCGTTATCGATATGATTTATTAATATATTTGATTTGAAAAAGTTATTTACCTTCTGTTTTATGTATTATTATATTAATAATTATAATTGTTAGATTTTTAAATTTGTAATAGAAAATAGTTTAAAATAAAATAATAACATTGGAAGTTATTGATCAAATAAAAATGATTTGTTTTCTAATATGAGATTAATATTATTAAGGTCATTAAGATTTTGTATTTCTAGTATTTCTATAATAGTAATTCAACCATTAAGTTTAGGTTTTATAGTAATGTTATTAAGTATTATAAGAAGGATATTAATTTCATTTATTATTTTTTCGTGATATGGTTATTTATTATTTTTAATTTATATTGGGGGTTTATTAGTAATATTTATATATGTAATTAGTTTAATTCCTAATTTAATTTTTATATCTAATAAGGTTATTTGGGTTTTTTCTTTTTTTTTTTTTTTATTTATATTAATAAATTATTTTATTATAAAAAGAAGTGATGTTTATGAATTAAAAATGTTAAAGTATATAAGTATAGATAATATTGGTTTAGGAAATAGAGGTTTTATTATATTAAATAACAATTTTTTTTGTTATATAATAATAAGAATTATTTTATTGTTTGTTTTAATTAGGGTAGTTAAGATTTGTTATTATTGTGAGGGTCCTTTACGTGTATTTAAATTTAAGTAATATGCTTAGTTCATTACGTAAAAAACATCTTGTATTAAAGATTGTAAATAGGAGGTTGGTTGATTTACCTTGTCCAGTAAATATTTCTGTTTGATGAAATTATGGATTTTTATTAATTTTATGTTTAGTTATTCAGATTTTAAGGGGTTTATTTTTATCTATACATTATACTTCTTGTGTAGAGATGGCATTTGATTCAGTTATTCATATTATACGTGATGTTAATTATGGTTGAGTGTTACGTTATATTCATGCTAATGGAGCTTCTTTTTTTTTTATTTGTTTATATATTCATATTGGGCGTGGAGTTTATTATAAATCTTATATGCAAATTTATACTTGAAATATTGGAGTAATATTATTTTTTTTAGTGATGATTACAGCTTTTGTGGGATATGTATTACCATGAGGACAAATATCTTTTTGGGGAGCTACTGTTATTACAAATTTAGTTTCAGTTATTCCTTATATTGGGGAAACATTAGTATATTGAATTTGAGGTGGATTTTCGGTTGATAATGCTACATTAAGACGTTTTTTTTGTTTTCATTTTTTATTTCCTTTTATTTTAGTAGGTATAGTAGTATTTCATTTATTATTTTTACATGATAAAGGTTCAAATAACCCTTTAGGTTTAAATAGGGATTTAGATAAAATTCCTTTTCATCAATATCATACTTATAAAGATGTTTTAGGGGGATTAATTATAGTTTTTATTTTATTAGAATTAAGTTTACTTTATCCTAATATTTTGGGGGATTCAGAGAATTTTATTTCTGCTAATTCTTTAGTAACTCCTATTCATATTAAACCTGAGTGGTATTTTTTATTTGCTTATGCTATTTTACGCTCTATTCCTAATAAATTAGGAGGTGTAGTTAGATTAGGTATATCAATTATTATTTTATTTTTTTTGCCTTTATTACATGTTAAAGAATGTGGGTGTTCTAGATATAATATTTTTATGCAATTTAATTTTTGATTTTTAGTATGTTGTTTTTTTTTATTAACTTGAATTGGGGGATGTCCTGTTGAATACCCTTATGAAGAAATCGGTCAAGTTTTTAGATTTTTTTATTTTATAGGTTATTTAATTCGTCCTTTTTTAGATAAGATTTGAATATATATTTTATATTATTGAGTTTTAGTTGGTGCTAATAAAGTTTTGAAAACTTTAATGGGGTGTTCGATTCACTTAAGATTTTAGTTATAAGAATAGTTTAGTATATTCAATCTTAGGTTTACAAAACCAATGCTTTAAAGTATTAAGCTATTATAACATATGACAATAATTAATGGTTTATTATTAGGAGGTTTTATATTTTTTAGAGGTTTAATAGTTCTTATTTTTCAGTGAAAACATATTTTAAATATTTTACTTAGATTTGAAATTTTAATGTTAAGTATTATTATTAGATTTTTATTTACTTGAGGTTTGTATAGTAGGGATTATATATTATCTATAATTATTATTGTTTTTAGAGTAAGAGAGGCAAGTTTGGGATTATCTTTATTAGTAAGATTAATTCGTTGTTATGGTAATGATTACGTTAAAAGTTTAAGAATATATAAATTATAAGATTAATTTTTGTTTTATTAATATTAATTTTATTTAATGGTGTATTTATTTGAGAAATTTATATATGAATTTTTATATTAATAAGTATTTTGATAATAAAATTTTTAAATATTGAGGTTTGAGGTTTATATAGTTATATTTTTTATGTAGATAGAATATCTGGAATGTTAGTTATTTTAAGATTATGAATTAGAGGTTTAATATTTTTGGCTAGATATAGTTCAGTAAAATTAAAAAAAAATAAAATAAAATATTTTTTGGAAGTTGTATGTGTTTTGTGTTTAATTATTTTAATTTTTTTTTTTTCTAATGATTTATTTTTTTTTTATATTTTTTTTGAAATTTCTTTAATTCCTACATTATTATTAATTATTGGTTGGGGTTATCAACCTGAACGTTTACAAGCTGGTATATATATAATATTATATACTATTAGAGCTTCTTTACCTTTATTATTAAGTATTATGATGGTTGGTAATTTAAATAGAAGTTATAGAATAGGGTTATTAATATATATTAATATATATATATTTTATAAAAGAGTTAGAAGATTATGGTTTTTAGGTTTTATATTAGCTTTTTTAGTTAAATTACCTATATTTTTTGTACATTTATGATTACCTAAGGCTCATGTAGAGGCTCCAGTTGCGGGTTCTATAATTTTAGCTGGAGTTTTATTGAAATTAGGGGGTTATGGAATTATTCGGTTTTTAAGAATTTTTTTTATTCATGAATTGTTGATAAGTAAAATAGTTATGATTATGGCTTTATGAGGGGGTGTAATTACTTCTATTATTTGTGTAGGTCAAAGAGATATTAAGTCTTTAATTGCTTATTCTTCAGTAGGACATATAGGTGTAATATTAGGGGGTATGATTAGTAAATTTATATGGGGATGAGAAGGTGCAGTATTAATAATAATTGCTCATGGTCTTTGTTCTTCTGGGTTATTTTGTTTAGCTAATTTAGTTTATGAGAAGTTAAAAACTCGGAGGTTATATTTATATGGGGGTATAATTAATGTAAATTCTATAATAAGGTTGTTTTGATTTTTATTATGTATTAGTAATATGGGGGCTCCTCCATTCATTAATTTAATAAGAGAGGTAATGTTATTTTGTTCTTTATTTATATATAGAAATTGATATTTATTAATTATTATTGTAGTGGTTTTTTTAGCAGGATTATATAATTTATTATTATTTATTATTATTCAACATGGTTTAGTTTTATCTTTTAGTAGAGGGATTTATGTTAATAAAAGAAGAGAAATATTATTAATTTTTTTACATTTGTTTCCTTTATTAGGTTTTATTTTTAATATTAGGATATTAAGTAAAATTTTTTTGTTTTAAGTAAAATTAGTTTATTAAAATACTAAATTGTGGATTTAGTGAAAAACTATTTGTTTATTTTACTTATGTTAAAATTATTTAAATTAGGGTTTATTTATAGTATAATTTTATTTGTATGAATATTTATTATATTTATATTATTTATATTAATAAGTATTAATAATATTTCTTTGATCATAAGTTGAGAAATTTTGAGTTGTATAAGGGTTAGTATTGATTTTGAATTAATATTTGATTGAATTAGTTGTAGTTTTAGGGTAGTAATTTGTTTAATTTCGGGATGTGTAATAATTTTTAGTTTAAGGTATATAAAAGAAGATAGTAGTCAAAAACGTTTTAGAATAATAGTAATATTATTTGTTTTGTCAATAAATTTTTTTATTTTTATTCCTAGTTTTGTTAGATTATTGTTAGGTTGAGATGGTTTAGGTTTAGTTTCTTTTATTTTAGTAATTTATTATCAAAATAAAAAATCTTTAAGTGGGGGAATATTAACTGTTTTGATAAATCGTGTAGGAGATGGTTTTATTTTAGGGGGTATTTCGATTTGTATTAATTTAGGTCATTGAAATGTAATATGTATTTGAGATTATAAGATAGTTTGATTAGTTATATTATTTATTGTTGTTGCTGGAATAACAAAAAGAGCTCAAATTCCTTTTAGAAGGTGACTTCCTGCTGCTATAGCAGCACCAACACCTGTTTCTGCATTGGTTCATTCTTCTACTTTAGTGACTGCTGGGGTTTTTTTAATTATTCGTTTTTATCCTTATTTAATAAATTATTATTGATTTAGGGTAGGATTAATATATATTTCTATTATAACAACATTAATATCTGGGATTTCTGCTATTTATGAATTTGATATGAAAAAGATTATTGCTTTATCTACTTTAAGACAATTAGGGATAATAATAATATCTTTAAGTATTGGAACTCCTATATTAGCATTATTTCATTTATATACTCATGCTATATTTAAAGCTTTATTATTTATATGTGCTGGAAATATTATTTATTGTAATATAGGTAAGCAGGATATACGTCAAATAAGTAATATATATAAATTACTTCCTTTTACTAGAATAAATTTAAATCTTGCTAATATAGCTTTATGTGGTTTGCCTTTTATAGCTGGATTTTATTCAAAAGATTTAATTATTGAGATAATAATATTAAATAATAGTAATTTTATTTTAATAATTTTAGGTTTATTAGGAGTTTGTTTAACTGTACTATATTCTTTACGTTTTTCTTTTTTTATAATTTGAGGTGGAGTTATGTTTGATAGGTATTATAAAATAAATGATAATGATATTAATATAATAATTCCTATATTGATGTTAGTTTTGGGGGCTTTATGAAGAGGGTTAATTTTACAAATATTTTTTTGTCAATTTAATGTAGAAATTTTTTTACCTAAAATTAATAAAATAACTATTATTTTATTAATTTTAATAAGAATTATAATTTCATTTGGTTTATGGGATAAATATTGTATAAAAATTAAAATTAATTTGATTAATTTTATTAATAGATATATATGATTTTTATTTAGATTGAGTGGGTATCCTTTTATTTATTCAAGGAGAAAATTAGTTAATTTTAGATTGAAAATTATTGATATAGGTTGGTTAGAAATAATAGGAGGTCAAGGAGGTTTTATTTTTAATAAAATTATATTTTTTTTATTAGAACATTGAGTAAGTTTAGTTTTTAATATTAATTTAATTTTATTTATAGTTATTATTATATTTATTTAATCTAAGTAGCTTAAATAGAGCGTAACGTTGAAGGTGTTAAGGTAATTAAAAATAATAATTTATAGATATATCAGTATAAATATTATATAAGTTTTATCTATTGATGGTCATCTGTATAAAGAGTAATTAATAAAGAAAAGATATATCCTTGAATAATTGCAATTCCTAATTCAAAAATAAAATAAAAAATTTGGATAATTAAAATGATAATTAAAATAAAGAAATTTATAGATATAATAGTGAATATAAGGTAATTACCAATTAAAGATAAAATAATATGTCCAGCTCTAATATTGGCAGCAATTCGGATAGATAAAGTAATAGGTCGAACAAAAATTCTTAATCTTTCGATTAAAGGTAAAAAAGGAATTAAAAAAGGAGGGGTACCTAAAGGAAGTATAAATGCAAATCTAGAGTATAAATTTTCTTGATAAGAAGAAATAATTAATCTTAATCATAAAGGAAGGGCTAAAGTAAAAGTTATAGATAAATGTCTAGAAGTTCTAAATATATATGGTAGTAATCCTAATAAATTGAAATTAATAATTAGAATAAATAAAGATGAAATAATTAAATTAAAACCTCCTAAATTTATTCTAAAGGATCGGATTAATTGAATATTAATAATTTGTTTAGGAAAAGTTATTAAATTTATAATATTGGATGGTATAATTCAATAAGAAGAATTAATAAAGAAAAGGGATCAAATAGAAAATAATCATGTTAATAAATGTGTAGATATAATGGTTGAGTTATGATCATCAAAGGAGGAGAAAATATCTATTATCATATTATCAGTTATATTTAATTAAAATTTTATAATTATTATTTATATTTATTTTATATATATTTAAAGGATTTCATCATATAATAGATGAAGTGATTCTTATTATAAATCAAAAAAAAGAGAATAAAAAAATTCAATTAATAGGTGATAATTGTGGCATAGAAAAGTACTGAAAAGTAATTTAAAGTTGACAACTTTAGGTTATAAATTAACTAACTTTTCTTATTAATTTATTATTGTTAATCATTTAATAAATGATTTTATATTAATAATTTCTAATGTAATAGGTATAAATGAATGATTTGCACCACAAATTTCAGAACATTGACCATAAAATAAACCAGGTCGAGATGGATGAAGTATTAATTGATTTAATCGGCCTGGAATTGCATCAACTTTTACTCCTAATGAAGGAATAGTTCATGAATGAATAACATCAGTAGAAGAAATAATTATTCGTGTATTAGTTTTTATAGGAATAATTAAATGATGATCAGTTTCTAATAATCGAAATTGACCTAATGTAAGTTCATTAGAAGGGATTATATAGGAATCAAATTCAATATTTATAAAATCTGAATATTCATATCTTCAATATCATTGATGACCTAATACTTTAATGGTAAGAAGAGGGTTATTAGTTTCATCAAGAAGGTAAAGTAATCGTAATGATGGGAGAGCTAGTAATAATAAAATAATTCTAGGAAGTATAGTTCAGATTGTTTCAATTTTTTGACTTTCTGTAATTAATAAACATGTGAATTTATTAATTATTAATATAAAAGAGGTATATAAAATTAAAGATAAAATTAAAATTAAAATAAATATAGTATGATCATGAAAAAAAATTAATTGTTCTATAAGTGGAGAATTAGCATCTTGAAAACCTATTTGTCCTCAGTGGGTCATATTTTAGTTAAATAATGCTGCTGTTTCTGGTAAATTATGAAAATCTACAGGTAATCGATTATTTCATTCTAAAAAGGTACTTAAATGATTAGATCAAATTACTCTTCGTTGAGAAATTAAACTTTCTCATACAATAATTATGAAAAATAAAATAGCAGTTAAAGATAGTAAGGATCCTATAGATGATACTATATTTCATTTAGTGTAAGAGTCAGGGTAATCTGAATAACGTCGAGGTATTCCTGCTAAACCTAAAAAATGTTGAGGAAAAAAGGTAATATTTACTCCAATAAATATTATAAAAAAATGTGCTTTTGTTCATTGTTGGTTTAAGGTTAATCCGGTAATTAAAGGATATCAATGGTTAAATCCTGCAAATAAAGCAAATACTGCACCTATAGATAATACATAATGAAAATGGGCTACAACATAATAAGTATCATGGAGTATGATATCTAAGGATGAATTTGATAATACAATACCTGTTAAGCCTCCAATAGTAAATAAGAAAATAAAACCTAGTGATCATATTATTGGTGTTGAATATTTAATAGAAGATCCATAAATAGTTGCTAATCAACTAAAAATTTTAATTCCTGTTGGAATGGCAATAATTATGGTTGCAGCTGTAAAATAGGCGCGTGTATCTACATCTATTCCTACTGTAAATATATGATGAGCTCAAACAATAAAACCCAGTAAACCAATAGATATTATAGCATAAATTATACCTAATATTCCAAAAACTTCTTTTTTTAAAGAGTAATGAGATACAATATGAGAAATAATTCCAAATCCTGGTAGAATTAAAATATATACTTCTGGGTGGCCAAAAAATCAAAATAAATGTTGGTATAAGATAGGGTCTCCTCCACCTCTTGGATCAAAAAAGGTAGTATTGAAATTTCGATCAGTTAATAATATTGTAATAGCTCCAGCTAAAATAGGCATAGATAAAAGTAATAAAATTGTTGTAATTAGAATTGACCATACAAATAAAGGTAATCGTTCTATATATATTCCTTGTCAACGTATATTTATAATAGTGGTAATAAAATTAATAGCTCCTAAAATAGAAGAAATTCCAGCAAGATGAAGTGAAAAAATAGCTAAATCTACAGAGGGCCCGGTATGTGCTAGATTTCTAGCAAGAGGTGGATATACAGTTCATCCTGTTCCAACTCCTCTTTCAATTGTAGCAGAGGTTAATAATAAAGTAAGAGATGGAGGTAATAATCAAAATCTTATATTATTTATTCGTGGAAATGCTATATCAGGTGCTCCTAATATTAAAGGGATAAGTCAATTACCAAAACCCCCAATTATAACAGGTATTACTAAAAAAAAAATTATAACGAAAGCATGAGCTGTTACAATTACATTATATAATTGATCATCATTTAATAAGGATCCTGGTTGTCCAAGCTCTGTTCGAATTATTAAACTTAAAGATGTTCCTAATAAACCTGATCAAATACCTAAAATAAAATATAAAGTTCCAATATCTTTATGATTTGTTGAGAATAATCATCGCATAAATTATAAAAATAATTAATAAATGTATAAAAATAAAAATTCTAATAATATTTAAAGAAAAAAATGAAGAAGTGTTAAATAAATTATTTTTTGAATTGATAATAAAATAAGATTTAATAAATAATATTAAAATTATATTTAAATAAAAATATAGTCTAATTAAAGTTCCAATAAATAGAATTAAAGAAAATAAAATTAAATTAACATTAATTAAAGTTAATAAAACTAATAATTTAGAAATAAATCCTATAAATGGGGGTATACCTCTTAAAGATAAAATTAAGGTAATAATTAAAATATTATTATTAGTTTTTTTAGAAGTTTGTTGAGTTAAATTATAAATATTATGATTAGAGTGATTATTTAAATAATTTATTAAAGGGATTAATAAGAGGATATAAAATATTAAATAAATTATAGATGTTATATTATTAATTAAAATAGTAGATAATATCCATCCTAAATGAGAAATAGAGGAATAAGTAATAATTAATTGTATATTTGTTTGGTTAATAGCTATTAGACTACCTATAATTACTCTAAATAATGAAAAAATAATAATAGTAGTAAAATAATAATTAATAAAAGATAATATAAATAAAGGGGCAATTTTTTGTCAAGTCAAAATAAGGAATAGTATTAATCAACTTATTTGTTTTGTAATTCTAGGAAGTCATAAATGTAAAGGAGCCGCACCAAGTTTTAATAATAAAGCTAATATTAAAATTAAAGAAAAAATAGAATCATTAAATATTGAATATCAAGATAAAGAGTAGTAATAAATTATAATAGATGATATTAGTAAGATACTTGATCTTATTCTTTGGATAATAAAATATTTTATTGAAGATTCAATTTCTGAATTTTTACCTTTAATATTTAATAAAGGTAATAAAGCTATTAAATTTATTTCTAATCCAATTCATATAGTTAATCAATGAGAAGAAGATAAAGAAATAATTGTACTTATTATTATGATAATAATAAATAGAAAATTAATAGGAAAAAATTTATTATTCATAAAAAGTAGAACATTTCAAAATGCTCAAAAAAAAGTTAGCAGCTTCTTTTTAAAAAAAATTTTAATTACTTTTATAGTCAATTTAATGATCCTTGATTTCATTCATGATAAAGTCCAAGAAGTAAAATTAATAAAAATAAAATTGTTGAGATTATAAATCAATAAGAGGAGGTATTAATAATATTTATAATTAAAGGAAGAAGTAAAATAATTTCTATATCAAAAATCAAAAAAATAATAACCAAAAGAAAAAATCGTATAGAAAAAGGGGAGCGAGTATTAGAGGAAGGATCAAAGCCACATTCGAAAGGAGAATTTTTTTCTCGGTCTTTATGTCTTTGTTTTCTAATTAAAGAGCCAATAAATAATAAAATTATATTTAAAATTAATAAAAAATAAACATAAAAAAAGATTCTTAACATGAACACAGAAGATAAAAAAACCTTATAATTTATAACATCAATATAATCCGTTCATTCCGGCGCAGTGTTGGCCAACAAAGTAATAAATTACATTTTTTTAATTAACAATTAAATGCCGCTATTTGGCTTTTTGTTGAAATAAGGGTGTTAAACACCAAAATTATGGGTCGAAACCATAAATGATAATTCATTTCTTATTTGGTATTAAAGAATTATCTTACTATTTGATTGCAAATCAGTTTTTCTTAATTTAAAATATAATACCATTAAGGATTAAAATTAATCATTTTCTAGATTAAAAGTCTAGTGCTTAAATCGGCCACTTAATAATATATTAAGATCCTCATCAATAAATAAAAGTGTATAAAAATAATCAAACTACATCTACAAAATGTCAATATCAGGCGGCAGCTTCAAAACCAAAATGATGTTTTGTAGAAAAATGATTAGATAAGATTCGTAAAAAACATATAAATAAGAAAGTAGAACCTACAATTACATGTAGACCGTGAAATCCTGTAGCAATAAAAAATGTTGATCCGTAAATACTATCAGCAATTGAAAATGAAGCTTCTAAATATTCTATAGATTGTAGAAGAGTGAAATAAATACCTAAAATAATTGTTAAAATTATTGCTTGAATAGATTGAGTATATTTAGTATATATAATTGCATGATGGGCTCAAGTTACAGTAATACCTGATGCTAAAAGAATTGTTGTATTAAGTAAAGGTACTTGAAAAGGATTTAAAGGGTGGATATAAATAGGAGGTCAACAAGTTCCAATTTCTGTATTTGGGGCTAATCTACTATGAAAATAAGCTCAAAAAAACCCAAAAAAAAAACAAATTTCAGATAAAATAAAAAGAATTATTCCTCATCGTAAATTTAAAGTAACTTTTATTGTATGGAAGCCTTGGAAAGTTCTTTCTCGAATAATATCTCGTCATCAATAGATTATAGTTATAATTATTAATATAAAACCAAAAATTAAACAAGTAGTTCCATAATTATGAAATCAAGATGCTAAACCCACTGTAATAAATATAGCTCTTAAAGAGCCTGTTAAAGGTCAAGGACTAAATTCAACAAGATGAAAAGGATTTCGAATCAT